ACTCGCTGTCGGGCCTGATTAATTGCTCTTTGTTGTTCAAACTGAAGGGTTTCATTTTTGTAATTTTCTAATCGTTCCAAACTCTCACAAGTGGCATTAATCAAATTAACTTTTTCGCGTTCTATCTCGGAGTATCCATTCACTCGATATTCGTCTGCTTCTATTTCCACTTTACGTAAGCGAGCCCGGGCTCTTTCGAGCTGCTCAATGGCTCCTCTACGTAATTCTTCTGAATTTCGAATAGTACTCAAGATCCTCTGTTTTCGATTATCTAATAAATCATTTAATGAAAGTAGATTTTCTTACCATTAATTTCACAACTTACACGATCTCTTCCCGAACCAAACATGAACCTTTCGATTCATTTGGCTCTCACGCTCAATTTTTTAATTTATTTATGGGTATTCACTTATATTTTAATGTAATGAGCCTAACCTCTCTTTTCTGTTCGTATTCAAAGATATCGAAACTTATATTATACAAGACCAGAATATATTTGGAGGACTCTTCTGACCAGACAAAAAAATATGTATCTGTAATTGTCAATTGTCAGCAAAGTTGTTTCTTTATTTTATTTCTTTTGTTCTTTATTAGAATATTCTTTACTTTATTTATTCAAATTTTATTTTTATTCAAATCCAAAAATTTTTTATACATAGGTTAGGTTGTCGATTCAGCATTAGATAAAAAAAGGGGAGGTGCCCCTTTTTCTAGGAAATGGTTCAAATCATTTTATCGATATGAGTGTTCTATATCGGATAAATTACCAACTATGAATTTTTCATTTTTCAACCATCTTGGTATTAACGTAGTGGTAGAAAGAGTACCTTGTTGTGCCTGGACTTCAAACAGTTTAGCTTTAACCATGTTAATGGTCCCGCATTATTGGTTGATAGAGAATCAAAGTTAATTTACCAATGAGTTACGAAATGCTATGGTTCTTACATATGATTTCCTAATTTATTCAGAAGTAATTCGTCGGGATCGTGCACCCTTTTTTATTTATCCTATTTATAAAAAAAAAAGTGCAGCCGGTCAGATCCGGCCTATTCTTGAAATAGACAACTCGCACACACTCCCTTTCCAAAATAAATCAATACACCAAGCACTACACTTAGATTTATTGGATTTGTTGCTAAAATATCAGTATTAAACCCCAAAATCCCGGCGGATGGCCAGTGGCCCAAGGAAACGAAAGAATCGGTTACATTTTTCATATGTTCTCCTCTTATGGATAGGACTAACAAAGAACAGAGTTCTTTTTGTATCACCTCGCCCCCCTATTTTTTTTTTTGATTGATTTCTTTTTTTTTTTTTTATGGGAATAGATTAAATTAAATAATGGAATTTTATAATTTTTCAATTTATTATTTTTTTGTTTACAATAAGATACTTATTCGGTTAGGTCCCAGGTCTCATGTCAATTGTGAATACCTCGTTTGTTGCAACGTTTCATAAAAAGGGAAAAAAGGGGTTTCATTGTACGAAGAACGGGAAGGAAAAAGCGAGCGGATACGCTAATTCCTAATCCTCAAATCAGTCCTTCCCGGGAGTATTGTCTCAACGAATAAGTAATTGTTAGAGTAAAATAGTGATATAATTCAAAGAAGCAAATGGCAAGTCTAAGTTAAAAAAGAAAAAAAAAAGTACGTTACGTACTTTTTTCACATTTTTTCTCGGATTAATTTAAACAAATGGATTCGCAAATAAAAGCGCTAATGCCACGACCAATCCATAAATTGTTAAAGCTTCCATAAAAGCCAGACTAAGCAATAAAGTACCTCGTATTTTACCCTCTGCTTCTGGCTGTCTCGCAATACCTTCTACAGCTTGGCCCGCAGCAGTACCTTGGCCAATCCCAGGTCCAATAGAAGCAAGCCCTACGGCCAATCCAGCAGCAATAACAGAAGCAGCAGAAATCAGTGGATTCATGGTAAGCTAAGCTCCTCGCACCCCCCCCAAAAAAAAGAAATGGTTAATGATACAATTAAATTAACCAATGAATAATCAGAACTTCTTCGATATCTCGTTTTTAGTTCCTATACATGATGGAGTTTTTGTAAATCCATATGCATACAGTTCTAGTTATTGCATTTCTTTATTCCAAACCATTTTTTTGTTCATTCAACTCTTCGTTCTTTACTCGTCTATACCCCTTGCTTTGAATGCATCTGCTCATTCGTTCAATCCATAATCAGAGACAAAACAGAAGGACTTCCATTGGAATCCGTCTAAATGCGGTGAACTGGGAAATAATATATAGGGGTAGTCCCTATATAACTAGTGAATATCTAATATCACATATACATTTGTTTCTTCCATAACGTAAACTACCTGCTTTTCTTTTCATATTGAATATAATTCTATAATCATTCTTTGAAACATACGCAGGAGCTGGACTTCCGGACTTATAAATATTACATATGTCCAGTTTAACCCCCCTACTAAGCCATCTTTTTTTAGTCTCACGCCGGAAACGGATAACATAACAATTCTTATTCAAATTAAAATTAAGAATTGTAATTGACTGAACAAATCTAAATATAAATTGAAGAGGTATATAAATAAATATAAATGAGCCAAAATCTTAGGAAATAGATCTTTTGAATCTTTTCTCCTAAGATTTTTTTTTTTTTTTACAATTATGTAATATCGTGCATCTTTCCTGCTACGACTCTAGATCGTACGTATATACATATTTTTATCTAGTATGTTTATGTTCTCTAACCAAGTCGATTATATTGAATTGAATCACGCATTAATTGGGATAGGTTAAAAAAAAAAAATTTTCGAAAGCTAGTCAATGATCAATGATGACCCTCCATGGATTCGCCTATATAAGCCGCAGCTAAAGTTGCAAAAATAAGAGCTTGAATACCACTTGTGAATAATCCAAGAAACATAACAGGTATAGGAACTACTGAAGGTACTAAAGAAACAAGAACAACAACTACTAATTCATCAGCCAAAATATTTCCGAAAAGTCGAAAACTAAGTGATAAAGGTTTTGTGAAATCCTCTAGGATGTTAATTGGTAAAAGTATTGGAGTTGGTTGAATGTATTTCCCGAAATAACTCAAACCTTTTTTGGTAAGACCAGCATAGAAATATGCCACTGATGTGGGTAAAGCTAAAGCAACAGTAGTATTTATATCATTCGTGGGCGCAGCTAACTCCCCATGAGGTAACTGTATTATTTTCCGAGGTAAAAGAGCACCTGACCAGTTAGAAACAAAAATAAATAAGAACATAGTTCCAATAAAGGGAACCCAAGGACCATATTCTTCTCCAATCTGAGTTTTGCTCAAGTCTCGAATAAATTCAAGGACATATTCGAAAAAATTCTGACCGTCGGCCGGAATGGTTTGTGGATTCCGAACAGCTATGGTGACTGAACCTAATAAGATAGCAATTACGACCCAAGAAGTGATAAGTACTTGGGCATGGACTTGTAAACCCCCTCTTTGCCAATATAAATGTTGGCCTACTTCTACACCCGATATATCGTATAACCCTTTTAGTGTGTTAATGGAACATGGTATAAGATTCATATTGTCCTCTAACAGAAATCGAACTAAAAAAAAATAATTATTTTGATTCAACCATCTCTTTCTCAACTGACCCGCTTTAATAATTAATCGTATATTTAGGATACCAAGTAATCACATAATATCCCCAGTACTTATATATATATATATATTTTTAATATTTTTATCCAGGAATAGTAACCGATCCAATAAATTAAATCTATAGAGGTCTGAAGTAATTGATTTATCTTATTATTATTAATCCTAATCAACGATTTCTTATATAGCTAGAACGACCTTCACAAATTGCGGATACTAATTTGTTAAGAATCAATCGGATTGAAGCTATAGCGTCATCGTTGGCTGGAATCGAAAGATTTGCGAGATCTGGGTTACAATTCGTATCGATTAAACAAATCGTCGGAATCCCCAAAATGACACATTCTCGAAGAGCCGTATATTCTTCTTGCTGATCAATGATAATTACAATATCGGGTAACCCCGTCATATATTTGATCCCACCCAGATATGTTTTCAAAGTGGATAATTGCCTCTTCAACATTGCTGCATCCCTTTTGGGGAGACGGTTGATTTTCCCCATCTTTTGTTCTGCTCTTAAATCCCTGAACTTTTGAAGTCTCGTTTCTGTAGTAGACCAATTCGTTAACATACCACCAAGCCATTTTTTATTAACATAATGACACCGAGCCCTTATTGCAGCTGATGCTACTGAATCAGCTGCTTTATTTTTGGTACCAACAATTAAAAAGTGTTTTCCCCTACTTGCTGCATTAAAAACTAAATCACAGGCCTCTGATAAAAAACGAGCAGTTCTAGTAAGATTTGTAATATGAATACCTTTACGCTTTGCGGAGATGTAAGGTGCCATTCTAGGATTCCATTTCCGAGTACCATGACCAAAATGAACTCCTGCTTCCATCATCTCTTCCAAATTGATGTTCCAATATCTTCTTGTCATTTTTCCCCACACTTTCTCTTTTTTTTTAATAAAAAAACAAAGAGACGAGGTACCCTGAAATAAATAATTGTTCCGATGGAACCTTCTACCGAGGATTGACCGTTGATACACAACCCAAACCATTAATTCCTTTTAATTCGTTATTATCTTTATTACCAAATAATAAAATTGGACCAGATAATTATAGTTAAAATAAATAAAATGAATCTCCTCTTAGGAATCATTAAATGGTATAAATGATTTTTCTGATGTATCATGGAAATTGTTTGGGACGCAAGAGTTAAAAAATTCTCTATGGTGGAATAAGATATCTCTCATTTTTCCCTCAAATAGATTCTTTTTTTTTATTTCCAAATGAATGTTCTTGTGTTGCCTTGAATTGTGTACTAATTTTTTGAATCCGGTACCAACAGGTATAATCCCCCCCAGAACAACATTCTCTTTCAGTCCTTTCAACCAATCAATACGACCTCGTAGAGCAGCTTTTGCTAAAACCCGAGCAGTCTCTTGAAAACTCGCTTCGGATATGAAACTTTGAGTATTAAGAGATGTCCTCGTTATTCCCAATAGGATTGCTCGATAACGGATCGCTTCATCCAAAGCACGCCCTGCTCGTTCCGCTCGCAACAATCCGATGAGTTCTCCGGGTGAAAAAACATTAGACATTCCATCTTCTGAAACCAGCACTTTTGATGTTATTTGACGTACAATAATCTCGATATGTCTATTATGGATCTGTACCCCCTGGGATCGATAAACCTTTTGGATCTTATTAACCAAAGAGATACGACTTTGGGCTATGGTTAACTCAGCGCCAATCAAGAATCCCCAGGGTCTTCCAAGAATTCTTGATATACGTTCGTTCCAACCTTTAACCCTCTTTTCGAGGTTCATCGATATTGAATCAATCGAGCGCACTTCTAAGACTTGTTCCACTTTTGGAAGACCTTGCGTTATGTCACCAGATCTCGATTTTTCATATATAAATGTAACTAATGTATCTCCTTCGTAAAGGATTTCCCCATAATGACCATGAACGGTTGCTCCTGGAGTGGCCAAATAGGGCTTAGCTGATCTTATTACTAAGGAGTCAACATGAACAATTAGAACTTGACCAGATTTTATCTGTGGTCCGTATTTGAATAGACATACATTTTCACAAATAAACTGTCCCAGGTTAATTATTGTGGGTGTCTCTTCACAATAATCGTGATGGAGAAAACACCAATTTAAATTGAATGGATTTAAAATGCTGTTACTGCACGGATTGGGATTATAAATCCCTCTATTTTCATCCATTAAACAATATTTAAGTACTTGGAAAGTCTGACTAAAATTGTCAAGTAGCAAATATTTCTTTAACAAAATCTGATTATGAGTTATTAAATGGTAAGATGAATAAAAATTCGCAATTTTTGGTACTACTGTACCTAAGGGACCCAACGAATTCCTAATTGGAATTATTGGATCCACTTTAATTGATTCTTTTATCACATTGTTATATTTCGAACCATTGAATAGCCCAATTCGAGAACAGTTGGATGATGACAAAATTATCAAAGATTGGCATTCCTTATTTCGATTCAACAACGTACCAACAGTTCCTTTTTTATGTTGGGCAAGTGATTGGATCTTTGCCTTGGAATAAAAAGGATTGATATTGGTGTAATCTAATCCATTATGGGTAATCAATCCTGAACCCACCATATAATTCCTTTTTCCGATATACGAAATAGAGGACTTGGCTAACTCAATTCTTATGAAATCGCAAATTAGATCATTTGTCCTTACCTCAACAAAGGAAGCATGAACCCCATCTATAGAACCATTTTGTTTTTGGTCCCAATTCAATACTAAGCAAGTTCGAACTAATTGAATATTTGTGTGATAAATCCCTCGAATTGGCTTGCCATTCCCATAAAGGATATAATTGACAACTCTAAGTTGAATATTATCCCTTTCCTGCAAAAGATCCTGGGGAAAAAATGTTGCTAAATTGATCCCATACGCTATTTCATATGTGACTACGGGTCGAACCGAAACAAAATACTTTTTCTTGGTAGGTGTGATCCGTTGGACATAGATCCAATTTTTCCATTTTTGCGATTCCTTAGAATTTTTTTTTCCCGTTCCTGGTGGTATCAAGATGCCGCTGTGCCTGGATATCTTATCTGTCTCTCCAGGAAAATGCATATCCCCAGAAAATATTTTCAATTCAATACTTTTTTTTTTTCTCTCCACTCGAACCAATCCACCTACTCGGCTTCTTGTATTTAAAGTGAGCGGTGTATCCACTCCAATAATACTATTGTTCCGGACCATTATGGACGAGGATCCAGGTAAGATATGCACTTCCTCGGGAATGAAAAAAAATCGATCTACTTTCATTTGGTATTTTGAACTAAATTCTTTTGCTCCTCGATACTCAATCAAATCCTCTTTTTTGACGATTGAATCTACCTCTACAGTCCCATATTTCGTAATTCCGGAACTGCTTCTTCTGTATCGGGGATCGTCGAAATAAGCAAGAATACTATTTTTACGTAAAATACCATTTATAGGTATTTCAATCGAAATACCAAAACGGGATATTAGTGCTTTCTCTCGCTCTTGATCAAATTGTAATGGAATGATGAATCTATTTCTTCGCCTCTTCGCCAAGAAATCGGAATTCTCGCGGAGAATAGAAGGGTATATGCAATTCCAATGACCATTGGATATCCTTCGATCAGGTCTTGAATAATCAGGAATCCCCCCCTTTTTTTTACTAGAATGATCCGAACTAAACAATTTATGTCTCGCTGAATCATTAGTCATTGAGAGGTCAGAGATATATCTTTCCTCGGGAGAAAAAGAATGAGCATTCATTTGATCTTGATCCTTGTGGAGAGAAAAAGATACTATACTAGGTCTGCACGTACCTACAGCTAATATCCATAAATGACTTGTTTTTGGTAATAGATGAACATTACCATAAGTATATTCAGGTGCATGGTAGACATCGGTACTCCAGTGCATTTCTCCTTCTGATTCAGAATAAATATGTTTTCGAACCCTTTCCTTAAAATTCAAAGTGGATGCTCCGGCGCGAATCTCAGCAATCACTTGTTCTGATTCTACATATTGATCATTTTGAACTAAAATCAAACTTTTTGGTGGAATATTCACATTATGGATAATATCCTGACTTTCAATAGTTACATACAGGTCTATAGAACATAGAAAAGCAGGATGCCCGTGACGGGTACGTGTGGGATGAACCAAATCCTCATTGAATTTTATTTTTCCGTTAGAGGGAGCTCGTACATGTTCGGCAGTACCGCCTGTGAATACTCCGCCGGTATGAAAAGTTCTTAATGTTAGTTGAGTCCCCGGTTCTCCAATTGACTGACCCGCAATAATACCTACGGCTTCTCCCAATTCGACCAGGTCACCATGAGTGGGACTCCGACCATAACATAATTGACAGATCCAAGATGTACTTCTGCAAGTAAAGGGAGTTCGAATATATATTGGTTGTGCTAGAAAGGTTATGAATCGATTGACAAGTCCAATCCCAATATCTTGATTTCGAGCAGCGATGCATCGTGGACCCATATATATATCGTCTGCTAATACACGACCAATTAGTGTTTGGATAAAAATTTTTTCTGTTATCCCATTTCGAGGACTCACGGAAATACCTCGGATAGTACCACAATCCGTTCTACGTACAATAATGTGTTGAACTACTTCAACAAGTCTACGCGTGAGGTATCCAGCATCTGATGTTCGTACAGCAGTATCTACAACTCCTTTACGGGCTCCGTAGCAAGAAATTATATATTCCGTCAAAGAAAGTCCTTCGCGTAAATTGCTTTGAATGGGTAAATCAATCATTTGCCCTTGGGGATCCGACATTAATCCTCTCATACCTACTAATTGGTGTACCTGAGATGCATTTCCTCTAGCTCCTGAAAAGGACATTAAATGGACTGGATTAGAGGGATCAGTCATCCGAAAATTAGGATTCATTTCTTGTCTCAAATATTCACTTGTAGCATACCATATCTCAATGGATTGACGTAATTTTTCTACCGCGTGTACATGCCCATAATGATGGTGTTTCTCCAAAATTAAACTTTGTTGTTCAGCGTCTTGGACTAACCATCCCTTAGAAGGTATTGTTAAAAGATCATCAATTCCTAATGAAATAGATGTAGCAGTGGCTTGCTGAAAACCCAGAGTTTTAACTTGATCCAGAATGTGTGATGTATATGTCATTCCGAAGTGATCTATTAATCTGCTAATAAGTCGTTTCATGGCAGCTCCATCTATCACTTTATTGTGAAAGACCAGATCGGCCCGTTCTGCCATAAGTACCTCCATATTCTGCTGAGTAGGATTCGACAATGGGTCTGAGTCAGTGATTTGAAAACTTCCTTTCCTCAATCTTGATTCACGTAAAAATTAAGGAATTATGATCCTAGTAAAGCCGTAGAAACCTGAATTTTCACGGGTATCGCGTAATTACTTAGTTTAGCTAGCGTATGAGTAGGCCCGACAAAATCCCTGTATGGCTTCTTCTATTTCTCGATAAAAATAAATATGACCAACAGTGGTTCGAATGTATATACAACGAATTTCTTTTTTGACACTTCTTACTATTAGTAAGTGCCCATAAATCTCATGATAGGTACCAAAAGATTCATATTGAACTTCGATAGGAACTTCTCTTGAGCCGATAATAACACGTTGATCTAGTCGCCACCGGAGCCACAAAGGACTATCTAAATTAATTCGTTTTCGATGAAAAGCTCCAAGTGCATCATAGGAACTACAAAAATAGGGTTCTTTCTCGTTCGTATACTTATAGTTATTATTGTCAAATGTTTCATTTTGATCGTTTTTGCAATTATATGGATTATACCTATTTGCACAAATACCTCGACGATTCCCAATCGTTAATACATAGAGTCCAATAAGCATATCTTGAGTTGGTATGGAAATGGGATCCCCAATAGCTGGAGACAAGAGATTCATATGAGAAAACATAAGTAAACGAGCCTCTGCTTGAGCTTCCAAAGATAAAGGTACATGAACAGCCATTTGATCCCCATCAAAGTCTGCATTAAAGCCCTTACAAACTAATGGATGTAAACAGATAGCACGTCCCTCCACTAAAATGGGTTGGAACGCCTGTATGCCTAATCTATGCAGGGTAGGTGCTCTATTCAGCAATACAGGATGCCCCCGCATAACTTCTTGCAGTATTTCCCATACAATCGGTTCTTTTTCTCGAATTTTACTTTTAGCAATCCCTATGTTGGAAGCAACGTGTTGTCTGATTAGACCACGAATAACAAATGTCTGGAAAAGCTCTATTGCTATTTCTCGAGGTAATCCACATTGATGTAATGAAAGTGAAGGACCCACGACAATGACGGAACGCCCCGAATAATCGACTCGTTTACCAAGCAGAGTCTCGCGGAATCTTCCCTCTTTGCCCTCAATT